CGCTCCCAGTGCGCTTATGATGTAGCACCGGGTGGATTTTTAGCTAGTGTGTATCATCTTACGAGAATACAGTATGGTATAGATAAACCTGAAGAGGTATGCATAAAAGTCTTTGTCCCAAGGAATAGTCCTAGAATACCATCTGTTTTCTGGGTTTGGAGAAGTGCGGATTTTCAAGAACGGGAATCGTATGATCTGTTGGGAATCTTTTATAATAATCATCCACGCCTTAAACGTATTTTGATGCCTGAAAGTTGGATAGGCTGGCCCCTACGTAAGGACTATATTACTCCAAATTTCTATGAAATACAAGATGCTTATTGAATGACAAGAAACTAATGTTAACTTATATAACAATGACACTACGTCAGAATTTATTCAAGTCAAGGCATATTTTTACGTCCTGTTTCAGATGAAACAGAGTAACTGGACTCTAATTCGTATTCTAGACGGGCTAAAAGCTAAAAAGAAAGAGGCTTCAATTCCCCAATTTGTATGCATTTCGTATGAGCAAAAAAAACAATAGAATAGGATGAATCAAAAGAGTTCTATACCATGTACCATGAACTTTGTACCGCGCATATTAATATTACTTAGAGGGATCTCAGGAAGTAAAATACAATTAAGTAAAGTATAAGTAGGAGTGAAAAAATGGAATAAATATAAAAACAAAATTAAGAAATACAATATGAAGGCTTAACATTTAGGTGATAAAAAGCACAGTCAAAAAAAGAGAGCATAATCCCAATCCCATTTTGTTCTTTACCAGACATAACATATATTTTACCCCATCTCAAAAAATGGAGATATATCCATACACTAACACTATACCATATATCTTATATACCTAGATGAATATAATTTAGGTATACATATAACATATATAATTAAATTATAATGCTAGAGGCTATTAATGATAATAAATCTCGATTAGTCTCGATTAATTTGTATTAATAATTATTTGATCCATTATTTACGTGTCAGGAACCAGATTTGAACTGGTGACACGAGGATTTTCAGTCCTCTGCTCTACCAACTGAGCTATCCCGACCTTTTCCCCCGCATTATCCTAGTAGAGCACTTTATCAATTAAAGGGACTAAAAAAGTAAGAAAGTATTAAAAATCTTACCCAGCCCCTGAATTTATTAGATAAAAAAAAGATAAGATAAAAAAAGTAGTCTAGGAAGTCTAGTTAAGTTAGTAATAAAAATAGGCTTTTATTGGGGATAGAGGGACTTGAACCCTCACGACTTATAAAGTCGACGGATTTTCCTTTTACTATAAATTTCATTGTTGTCGGTATTGACACGACACGTAGAATGGGACTCTCTCTTTATTCTCGTTCGAATAATCGGTTTTTCAAAAGATCTATCAGACTTTGGAATGAATAATTTGATCACTTAATATTCGATTCTTCTTCCAACTTCGATTGGAATATCGAATGGAATAGATTCACAATAATTCTTAAATTTTTCATATATAATGGATTTGGGCTGCGATTAATCAATCGTTTACTATGTGAGTATGTATATCTACATATATAGGGCGGGTATCTTTTCAATAATTTTGATAGAAGGATTCCGGCTACTAGCGCATGTAACGTAATCAACTCCATTTGTTAGAACAGCTTCCATTGAGTCTCTGCACCTATCTTTTTTTGATTGTAGTTTAATTTTGATATTATTATATTAATATAATATTAAAACTATAAATTACAAATTAAACCCTCCTTTTTTGAAAAAAAAAAAAGATTTGGCTCAGGATTGCCCATTTTTAATTCCGGGGTTTCTCTGAATTTGGAAGTTATCACTTAGCAGGTTTCCATACTAAGGCTCAATTTAATCAAGTCCGTAGCGTCTACCGATTTCGCCATATCCCCTTTTACGACAGGATCTAGTTGTAATTCTATTCAACTCTTTTATTTATTTATCTTGGAATCGTTGCGTTGAATTAATTATATAATGATTCTTATATCTAAAAAATGTATGCCACTTTTTTCGCCATCCTCTATAATTTCATTTTCATTGTATTGAATGAATCATATTAGTTCTAATCAGACATGATTCTATCATTGATGTGTCCCCAATTCAATATGAATAGATATATCCCACATATATATGTCTCCTCTCTTCATTTTGAGTTTAAAAGCGCGATTTGTAATACTGGAAGGATCGATACCCATTATTTTTTTTTCGCCCTATCTTCTCCTTTATGAATGAAAACAAAGGAATGTCTTATTCTAAGTATAATTTTATTATAACTTGTAACTTGAATTGTATCTTTTATCTTTTCTTAGGCTGGATTCACTATCATTATATAATAATTTATAGAATATACAATATAATTAATTAGCATAATTTGGTGTAACCGCTCTAAGAAAGAATTAGACTTTTCTAAAATAATAATATCAAATTTATATTCTATTTTTAAGTAATAATATGGAAATATTATTGATTTTATAGTATTATAATATAATTAAGTATATATTTATACTATAAATATATACTATAAATAAAATTTAAATAAAATATTATAAAAAAAAAAAATATTAATTAAATTTTATTAATTTATAGCTGATATATCAAATATGGTAGTTTCCGGAATCCCTATTCACTATTTCTATTTCTGCTATGTGAGCGTGAGCCCGCTTAGCTCAGAGGTTAGAGCATCGCATTTGTAATGCGATGGTCATCGGTTCGATTCCGATAGCCGGCTTTTATCTATCAATTTTTCCATGATTGATAATCTCTTCTCCCCCCTTTCTTCAAATATCGGTCGCTGATCTATTATATCGTATTAACATGAATAAAAAATGGATTGGAGTGGAACGATTAGATCTCTCACAAAATAAATAATAAAACAGAGACTTAACTTCCTTACTATCATATACAAATACAAAAAATCTAGATATTGATACAATGCATTCCATTCTATTTTCATTCTACTGAAGTATTGTATACTTCAGTAGATTTAGCCTTGCATTGTTTATCCTTTAGTTCAGTCTTAATTTAGATTTTTATTTAAAAATTTCAATAAAATAAAAAAGGAGTTTTATGTCTCGTTACCGAGGGCCTCGTTTCAAAAAAATACGCCGTCTGGGGGCTTTACCTGGATTAACTAGTAAAAGGCCTAGATCTGGAAATGATCTTAAAAACCAATTGCGTTCTGGGAAAAGATCGCAATATCGTATTCGTCTAGAAGAAAAACAGAAATTGCGTTTTCATTATGGTCTGACAGAACGACAATTACTTAGATATGTACATATCGCTGGAAAAGCCAAAGGGTCAACAGGTCAGGTTTTACTACAGCTACTTGAGATGCGTTTGGATAACATACTTTTTCGATTGGGTATGGCTTCAACCATTCCTGGAGCCAGACAATTAGTTAACCATAGACATATTTTAGTTAATGGTCGTGTAGTAGATATACCAAGTTATCGTTGCAAACCCCGAGATATTATTACTACGAAGGATAAACAAAAATCGAAAGCTCTGATTCAAAATTATATTGCTTCATCGCTCCGCGAGGAATTGCCAAAACATTTGACTATTGACTCATTCCAATATAAAGGATTCGTAAATCAAATAATAGATAGTAAGTGGATTGGTTTGAAAATAAATGAGTTGTTAGTCGTAGAATATTATTCCCGTCAGACTTGAACCTAATAAAAATAACAAAGAAAGGTTCAGACAATTTGACTTTATACCATACCCTTTTTGTCGAAAGAAATCTATTTAAGAGCCGTGATCCACATTTTTCTTATTTTATTCACGTATCACAAATAGATCTGCAGTAATATTTTTTTCTTTTTTAGTTTTCTCATATTTGTATTTTACGTACCACAGTAATGTAATTAGGAATAGAGAATATCTTCAAATAAAGTTCTTACTTACTGTTGGAATAATGCTATCCATTGTTATTTTATTTGATACATTGTGGTCGGTAACGTTGGTGACTCGATAGAAACGGAAAGAGAGGGATTCGAACCCTCGGTAAGCAAAAGCCTACATAGCAGTTCCAATGCTACGCCTTGAACCACTCGGCCATCTCTCCTTCATAATCTTATTATTGGCCATAAACCGAGTGAAGTGAATAGCGAGTCATTCATATTAGTACACTATGGGTACGACCAATCAATGGTTCCATAGGAATAAAAGATTCCTTTCAACTTTCATAATTTCTCCACAGCAATTTCCTTAATGGATTTTTCTATTTCAATTGTATGATACATACGCTTTATGCAAATCAAAGAGATGGTTACTCTCCTCGATTTTTTCATGGAATCATTATTCCATTCTTTATTTTTCCTCTTTTCTTTTTATTATAACCAAATCAAAACTTTTCGAGTTACCAGAATCTATAGTAAAATAAAGTCCTTGGTTAGTCAACTTAGATAAAATTGTACATAGTTTCTACAAATTTAGTAGTATACTGATAATTTAGTAGGAAATCCAATCTGATTCAAATTTTTCATATCTCATCCCCCCTGTCCAAAAGGGCACAGGAAGATCCACATATTTTTTAGAATTAGTCTATTTTTATGATATTTCGTACTACTGTACAATTTTGTGGAATCATTTTCTTTTGTGAAAATGGGAAGAATTATAGAATGGATTGTTAATTATGCCTAGATCCCGGATAAATGCAAATTTTATTGATAAGACTTCTTCAATTGTAGCCAATATCTTATTACGAATAATTCCGACAACTTCAGGGGAAAAAAAGGCATTTACCTATTACAGAGATGGTGCGATTTGATTTTTTTTATTGCTTTTTTAGACCTTACTTAATCTGAGAGATGGTTTGGGATATAAAGAAAGAAATTATTTAAATATTAAATAAACCGACGCTTGGTGAAGGTGAAGTTTAAAGATAGAACAATTCCTTCTGTCGTGTATCCTCGATTGATGCGGCTTCAGATGCTTTAATTATCAATTTTAGTATTGAGCGAACGGTTACACCTATAGGTTCTGGATTGCGGGTCAATACGACGCCACTA